TCTATTTCTTCGCCTCTTAGCCAATAAATCAGAATTCTCGTGGAGAATGGTAGGATATATGAAATTCCAATGACCGTTGGATATGATTCGATCAGGTCCTGAATAATCAAGAACCCCCCCTTTTTTACCGTAAGGATTCGAACTAAACAATTTGTGTCTCACTTGATCATTAGTCACGGAGAGGTCAGAAATAGATCTCCGTTCAACAGAATGAACATTCATTTGATCTTGATCCTTGTGGAGCGAAAAAGGCACTATACTGGATCTGCACAGAGCTCCTGATAATATCCATAAATGACTTGTTTTGGGTAAGAGATGAACATTACCATATTTATATTCAGGTGCATGGTACACATCGGTACTCCAGTGCATTTCTCCCTCTGAGTCAGAATAAATATGTTTTCGAACTTTCTCTTTAACTTTATTAAAATTGAAAGTGGATGTTCCAGCGCGAATCTCAGCAATCACTTGTTCTGATTCTACATATTGATCGTTTTGAACTAAAAGAAAACTTTTGGGTGGAATATTCACATTATGTAGAATATCGTGACTCTCAATAGTTACATACAGGTCTATATAACATAGAAAAGCAGGATGCCCATGACGTGTACGTGTGGGATGAACCAAATCCTCATTGAATTTTATTTTTCCCTTAAAAGGAGCTCGTACATGTTCTGCAGTACCACCTGTGAATACTCCACCGGTATGAAAAGTTCTTAATGTTAGTTGAGTCCCCGGTTCGCCGATTGATTGACCCGCAATAATACCTACTGCTTCTCCTAATTCGACCAGGTCGCCATGAGTGGGACTCTGACCATAACATAATCGACAGATCCAAGATATACTCCTGCAAAGAAAGGGGGTTCGAATATATATTGGTTGTGTTCGAAAGGTTATGAATCGAGTGACAAGTCCAACCCCAATATCTTTATTTTGAGCGGCAATGCAACGTGGGCCCATATATATATTGTATGCTAATACACGACCAATTAGTGTTTGGACCAAAATTCTTTCCGTCATCCCATTTCTAGGACTCACGGAAATGCCTCGGGTAGTGCCACAATCTGTTCTACGTACAACAATGTGTTGAACTACTTCAACAAGTCTACGCGTGAGGTATCCAGCATCTGATGTTCGTACAGCAGTATCCACAACTCCTTTGCGGGCTCCGTAGCAGGAAATGATATATTCCGTTAAAGAAAGTCCTTCGCGTAAATTGCTTTGAATCGGTAAATCAATCATTTGTCCTTGGGGATCCGACATTAATCCTCTCATACCTACTAATTGGTGTACCTGAGATGCATTTCCTCTAGCTCCCGAAAAGGACATTATATGGACTGAATTAGAAGGATCAGTCATCCTAAAATTAGGATGCATTTCTTGTCTCAAATATTCACTTGTAGCATACCATATCTCAATGGATTGGCGTAATTTTTCTACTGTGTGTACATTCCCATAATGATGGTGCTTTTCTAAAATGAAACTTTGTTGTTCAGCATCTTGGACTAGCCACCCCTTAGAAGGTACTGTTAAAAGATCATCAATTCCTAATGAAATGGATGTAGCAGTGGCTTGCTGGAAACCCAGAGTCTTTACTTGATCCAGGGTGTGCGATGTATATGCCATTCCGAAGTGATCTATTAATCTGCTAATAAGTCGTTTCATGGCAGACCCATCTATCGCTTTATTGTAAAAGAACAGATCAGCCCATTCTGCCATAAGTACTTCTCCATTCCGCTGAGTAGGATTCGCCAATGGGTTTGAGTCAGTGATTCGAAGACCTCCTTTACTGGATCTCGATTCATGTAGAAATTAAGGAATCATGATTCCAGTTGAACCGGAGAGATCCAAATTCCCGCGGTATTACATAATTCCTTAGCTTAGGTACCATATGAGTAGGCCTGACAAAACCCCTGTGTGGCTTCTTCTATTTCTCGAGAAAAAGAAATATGACCAACAGTGGTTCGGGTGTATATACAAAGGGTTTGTTTTTTTATACGTCTTACTATTAGATAGTGCCCATAAATTTCATGATAGGTACCCAAAGATTCATATTGAACTTCGACAGGAACTTCTCTTGAGGCAATGACACGTTGATCTAGTCGCCACCGAAGCCACAAAGGACTATCTAAATTGATTCGTTTCTGCTGATAAACTATAAGTACATCATAGGAACTACAAAAATAGGGCTCTTTCTCTTTCGTAGTATATTTATACTTATAATCATTAACTGTTTCATTTTGATAGTTTATGCGATTCCATGGATTATACCTATTTGCACAAATACCTCGACGATTCCCGATCGTTAATACATAGAGTCCAATAAGCATATCTTGGGTTGGTACCGAAATGGGATCTCCAATAGCCGGAGAAAAGAGATTCATATGAGAAAACATAAGTAAACGAGCCTCCGCTTGCGCTTCCAAAGATAAAGGTACATGAACAGCCATTTGATCCCCATCAAAGTCTGCATTGAATCCTTTACGAACTAATGGATGTA